AAAATAAAATAAAGAATAAAAAATCTTAGGATTCTTACTTAATGAGTTTTGTTTCTTATTCGCCGGTTTTATCTCTTTTGTAAAGGGTTCAGTTAATAAAAAAGTGAAAACACATAAACAGAATTATCTATTATTCATTTTTATGAATCTTCGCGCTTTCAATATTAAAAGTACAAAGTCAAAATGGGTCAATAACCAAATTCCTAAGTGAAAAAGTGAAAAAGAAACTTTTTTTTTTTAATAATATTTATGACTTTTAATATTGATTGTTGATAAATAAAAAAAAAAATATTATTTTAATATGGAATATAATATTTAATAAAAGAATTAAATTTTTTTTTTTCCAATTATACAAAAATTTTTATCTATAGATAAATAATAGATAAATAATTACACCAAAACTAAAAACAGTCGTTTGTTTATTTTGATATGAATCATCATGACTCATAAAAACAATTTATATGATTTATATAACATGACCCAATAAAATAATAATTTTTGTTTCTTATTCAGAAATATTAGTTCAAAAATGAACTAATTTATTTGATTATTTTCCATATAGAAAAAAAAAAAGACATCTATGTTTAGAAACATTAAAAAAAGGGGGGGTTCAGATAGATAAAATATATGGCTGACTAATTAACGAATAATTTATTTTCATTTACAGAAAAATGTCTTTCACATAGAACTGTGTATGTAGCAATGAAAAAACTATACTAGTTGGATGGCAGTTCCAAAAAAACGCACTTCTATATCAAAAAAAAGAATTCGGAAAACTTTTTGGAAAAAGGGGGGATATTGGACAGCATTGAAATCTTTTTCATTAGCACAATCTATTTCTACGGGGAATTCAAAAAGTTTTTTTGTGTAAGAAATAGAGAAAGTTGGAATAATTCGAATTAACTGGATTCAAAGAATATTTTCTAATATCTAATATACAATAGAATATTTAATATAGAATTAATTGTCTATAATTATTTATTATTAAATTTTTTATTTATATTAATAATTATTTCAATTTTTATAAACTAATAAATTTAAACTAATAAATAAAATTTAATAAAATAAATAAGAATTCTATTATAATTTATAATAGAATTCTTATTTATTATTATGTTGACTAACTAAAAAATATTACATTTTTTTTTTAATTGATTCTTTCAATCTCGACGATTGACTAAAAATCGGTTATTATGATTTCGAGTAAGCCGCTATGGTGAAATTGGTAGACACGCTGCTCTTAGGAAGCAGTGCTTGAGCATCTCGGTTCGAGTCCGAGTGGCGGCATGGCATTTTATTTTTTCTTCTAAAAGAAAAAAAAGTAAGTCCTATAATAAATTCAATTCCTGATTTCTATTCTAGTATTCAGACCTTTATTTTTATTTTTTTATGATATTTTCAACTTTAGAGCATATATTAACTCATATATCGTTTTCGGTCGTATCAATTGTAATTTCAATTCATTTGATAACCTTACTAGTCAGTGAAATCGTAGGATTATATAATTCGTCCGAAAAGGGCATGATAATAACTTTTTTCTGTATAACGGGATTGTTAGTTACTCGTTGGATTTTTTCAAACCATTTACCATTTAGTGATTTATATGAATCATTAATCTTTCTTTCATGGGGTTTTTCCATTTTTCATATGATTCCATGTTTAAAAAAGCATAAAAACCATTTAAGTACAATAATTGCACCAAGTGTTATGTTTACCCAAGGTTTTGCTACTTCGGGTCTTTTAACCGAAATGCATCAATCCGCAATATTAGTACCTGCTCTACAATCCCATTGGTTAATGATGCACGTAAGTATGATGATATTGGGCTATGCAGCTCTTTTATGTGGATCATTATTATCAGTAGCTATTTTAGTCATTACATTTCGCGAAGTCCTACAAATTATTGGTAAAAGCAATAATTTATATTTTGTAAATGAATTATTTTCTTTTGCTGAGATCAAATACATAAATATGAATGAAAGAAAGAATGGTTTACGAAACACTTATTTTTTTTCTTCTAGAAATTATTACATGTCTCAATTTATTCAACAATTGGACCGTTGGAGTTATCGTATTATTAGTCTAGGTTTTATTTTTTTAACACTAGGTATTCTTTCAGGAGCAGTATGGGCTAATGAGGCATGGGGATCATATTGGAATTGGGATCCAAAGGAAACTTGGGCCTTTATTACTTGTACCATATTCGCAATTTATTTACATACTAGAAAAAATAAAAAATTGGAAGCTGTAAATTCTTCAATAGTGGCCGCTCTGGGCTTTCTTATAATTTGGATATGTTATTTGGGGATCAATTTATTAGGAATAGGACTACATAGTTATGGTTCATTTACATCTAATTGAATTTAAAGTAAGTAAAAAAGAACTTAACTTGACAAATACAAATATAGAAAGTAGAAAGATATAATTATAATATATATATTATTTAACTGAAAAGAAAAAACTTCTTATAAATTAATCGTCGAGAACCCTTTAAATCAAGTAATATAGCGATTCAAGGGGTTCTCACAAACAACAATCATATTCGATTACAATTCAAATTCATTTTATATAATCCAGCGGAAAAATATTTTTTTTTTCTTCACCGAAAACTATTTTTTTTTTCTTCACGAAAACTCTCTATAAAAAATTAGATAGAATAGCTTCAACCTTGTCAACCGAGAATGAGAAAATAAAATCCGGATAAATACCAATACCTATTACGGGTATAAGGATAGAAATCGAAATAAATAATTCTCGCGGCCCAGAATCAAAAAAATAAGAGTTTGGTGTATTAAAAAGCTTGTATCCATAGAACATCTGCCGTAACATAGATAATGAATAAATAGGAGTTAATATCATTCCAATTGATGTTACAAAAGTAATTAGTATTTTTGTTATTAAAATATATTTTTGGTTGGTAATTATTCCAAAAAAAACTATTAATTCTGCAACAAAACCACTCATGCCCGGCAATGCAAGAGAAGCCATCGAGAAGATACTGAAAACCGTGAATATTTTTGGCATTGGGATAGCCATTCCACCCATTTCGTCGAGATAAAGAAGACGTAGTCTATCATAACTGGTTCCCGCCAAGAAAAAAAGCGCGGCGCCAATAAATCCATGAGAGATTATTTGTAAAATAGCCCCATTGAGCCCCATATCGCTTATAGAACCAATTCCTATAATTATGAAACCCATATGAGATACCGAGGAATAAGCTATTCTTTTTTTTAGATTACGCTGACCAAGAGATGTTGAAGCTGCATAGATTATTTGAATGGAACCTAATATCATTAACCAAGGGGAAAATATAGAATGAGCACGGGGTAATAATTCCATATTAATTCGAACCAATCCATATGCTCCCATTTTTAATAAGACTCCAGCTAAAAGCATACAAGTGCTGTAATGTGCTTCTCCGTGGGTGTCTGGTAACCATGTATGGAAGGGTATAATCGGCGATTTGACAGCAAAAGCAATAAGAAATCCCATATAGAATATTATTTCTAGCACCACAGGATACGATCGATTAGTTAATGTTTCCAAATTTAATGTTGGTTCATTAGAACCATATAAACCGATACCTAGAATTCCCATTAATAAAAAAACAGAACTTCCCGCAGTGTACAAAAGAAATTTTGTAGCTGAATACAAACGTTTCTTTCCCCCCCACATGGATAAAAGTAAATAAACAGGAATTAATTCTAACTCCCACATGATGAAAAAAAGTAAAATGTCTCGAGAAGAAAAGAGTCCTATTTGGCCGCTATACATTGCTAACATCAGGAAATGGAATAATCGGGATTCTCGAGTAACCGGCTGAGCCGCTAAAGTCGCTAAAGTGGTAATAAATCCCGTCAGTAAAATAGGTCCTATAGAGAGTCCATCTATTCCGAATCTCCAGTAAAAATCAAAAAAATTGATCCATTTATAATTCTCCGTCAGTTGAATTAATGGGTCATCTAATGCAAAATGATAACAAAATGCATAGGTTGTAAGAAGGAGATCTATTAAGCATATACAAATGCTATACCACCGAATTACCTTATTTCCTCTATGAGGAAATAAGAAGATTAAGGAACCCCCGGCTATTGGCAAAACGACAACTACTGTTAACCAAGGAAAAAAATTCGTGATAAAAATAAGATACACTATTGGGGGCAGAAAAACCTGTTTTCAAAATAGATAAAAAAAAAGATATTTATCTATTTTGAGAACAGGTTTTTGCCAGTAAAAAACCGTCGTATTCGTGTGTTGTTTTTTGAAACGTATCAATAAGCTAGACCCATGCTTCGAGTTGTTTCATGCCATAAATAAACTCGAACACTTAAGAAATCCGTTGGACAGGCGGATTCACACCTCTTACAACCAACACAGTCCTCTGTTCTTGGGGCAGAAGCAATTTGTTTAGCTTTACACCCGTCCCAAGGGATCATTTCTAATACATCTGTGGGACAAGCTCGGACACATTGAGTACATCCTATACATGTATCATAAATCTTTACTGAATGTGACATTGGATCTCTAGTAATTTTGGATGTTCAAAAAAAAAAAAAATTCGATCTAGTAAACTCGTAAATGAATCATATATTTAGATTCCAGATGAATCAATGATTTACCAGAACTTTGGTAATAGAAATCGAGACTTCTGGATCAATTGATAAGAATAGAAGAGGACCAAGATACTTTGATTTCTTACGTTTTCGCAAACATGATCATAAGTTGTGTAGGTGTAGCACACATACTAATATTGAATTGATAAATATTACACTATTCGATCTAAATTCTACTTTTTCTGCTTAATTATGATTATAAATACTATTTATTCAACAAATTCGATTGATTGATACGAGTTGATTTTCTGTTACGATAAATTGAGGAAACAATAGCCAATCCGATTGCTGCTTCAGCAGCTGCAATAGCTATAACAAAAATTGAAAAAATATTTCCTTTTAATTGGCGACTATCAAAAAAATCAGAAAAGGTTACGAGATTTATATTAACTGCATTCAGTATAAGTTCAAGACACATAAGGGCTCGAACCATATTTCGACTCGTGATCAATCCATAGATACCTATAGAAAATAAATAGGCACTCAAAACAAGTACATGTTCGAGCATCATTGACCAACTCCTTATCAATTTCGATTCATTTCAATATGAACAACAATTCCACGGATTCAATTAACTAAAAATATAACAAGTCTAGAACACAAGAATATATTGGCACTAAAAAAATAAATTTCTACATAAACACTTTTTCACGTTCACATAGAATTCAACGAAAATAAAATAAATGTGATAAAATCGAACAAAATTAAATTTGGATTTTTATTGCTAGTTCTAAAGATTTCTTTTCTTATTGACGAGCCACAACAATTGCACCTATCAAAGCGGATAAAAGAATTATTGAAATAAGTTCAAATGGAAGAAAAAAATCTGTTGATAAATGAATTCCAATTTGTTGACTAGTATTTATCAAATCTTGCTCTATAATTTGGTTTGGTCTTGTAGTCCAAATAATCCCATACCATGATGTATCTGGAATAGTAGTTATTAGTGAAACAAAAATACTTGTACAAATCATCAAAGTAATTCCATCCCCAACAGTCCAAAGAGGAAAATCTTGGTAATATTCTGAACCATTTATGAACATCACAGCAAATAGGATTAAAACGTTTATAGCTCCCACATAAATAAGTAACTGTGCTGCAGCTACAAAATGGGCGTTTGATAAAATATAAAATAAAGATATACAAACAAGAACCAGTCCCAATGAAAAAGCAGAAAAAATTGGATTGGTAAGTAATACGACTCCTAGACTTCCTAATATAAGACCGGATCCCAGAAAGACTAAAAGAAAATCATGTAGCGGTTCAGGCAAATCCATTAGATGTAATTATATGTAAAATAAATCGAAATTTCATGACCTTATTGATACGACCAGTAAAAGGTTTTATATACTCAATTTGTCTCGGCATTGAATTAAATCGAATCCCTAAGGAGTCTGAATTGATATAGGTATATTTATAGGACCAATGTCATTTCATTTTTTATACGAAAGAGAGTAGTTCCAAACTATATTAAAATTAAAACGAAACTCTACGATATATTTTTTTAATATTTCTATAATAATTTTTATAAATCTAATAGAATATTTATTCATTAAAAAAAAAAAAAAATTATTTTATTTGAATTGTTCGAATTGTATAATCATCAATTACTGACATTGGTAAACGACCCAAAGCAATTTGATTATAATTCAATTCGTGACGATCATAAGTCGAAAGTTCATATTCTTCAGTCATTGATAAACAATTTGTTGGACAATACTCAACACAATTACCACAAAATATACAAACGCCGAAATCAATACTGTAATTAAGCAACCGTTTTTTTCGAATATCAATTTCCAATTTCCAATCAACAACGGGTAGATCTATAGGACACACACGAACACATACTTCACAAGCAATGCATTTATCAAATTCAAAATGGATTCGACCGCGAAAACGTTCCAATGTGATTAATTTTTCATAAGGATATTGAATAGTTACAGGTAAACGATTTGTATGGGATAAAGTAATCATGAAACTTTGACCAATGTACCTTGCAGCTCGGATTGTTTGTTGACCATAATTCATGAAACCAGTTACCATAAGGAACATATCGTAAATATCCATGAATATTTTGTTTTGTTTCTTTCTCTTGTTTGAGACAAGTTATGAATATCGAAAATAAATCTTTTACAGTGAAAACAGTTGAGACGAAGTTGTTAATAATAGATTACCGAGAGAAATAGGTAAAAGAAACTTCCATCCAAGATTTAATAATTGGTCCATTCTTAGCCTAGGCAAAGTCCATCTTGTTGTGATAGAAACGAACAAGAACAAATAAGTTTTAGCTAGTGTAATAAAGATACCAATTGTAGTTCCAAAAACTCCATATGCTTTATTTATTTCAAAAAAACCAGAAACAAATATGTACGGAATAGAGATATTCGAACCCCCCAAGTAAAGAATTGTTACAAATAATGAAGAAATTAATAAGTTTAAATAGGAAGCAACGTAAAATAAACCAAATTTTATACCTGAATATTCGGTTTGATAACCCGCTACTAATTCTTCTTCCGCCTCTGGTAAATCAAAAGGTAATCTTTCACATTCTGCTAGGGAAGAAATTAGAAAAACGATCAAACCTATAGGTTGCCGCCACAAATTCCACCCCCAAAAACCATATTTTGATTGTGCATCAACTATATCAACTGTACTTAAACTATTAGATAATTCTAGTCGGTGATAACATTACTGTTCTCATCGCTATTACAGAACCGTACATGAGATTTTCACCTCATACGGCTCCTCTAAAAAAAAGCCTTAAATCTAAGGACCGGGCCGATTATTTATCTCTTGTGATATATCCCTATAAGATAGATAAGATTTAAATCTATCGGATGGTTCTGAATTCGACTAATTTAATTCTGTCTGTTCTAATAAATAATTAAAATAAATTAACTTTTATAAAAGATACAAAAGATACTTCTGAATTGATCTTATCCCTAAAAAATGTGAAAAGTTGAGTAATAACTTAATTATTCAATAAAATACTCTTTTCGAATTATCAATAACCCCCCATCATTTTCGATTACGAAAAATAATTACACATTAGTTTCTGAATTATGACATGAATTCTATCTCCATGAAAAAGGGATATAAGAAAGAAAAAGCCCCCCTTTCTCTTTCTACTGTTTTTGTTCCTATTCTTCTTTTTTGTGCAAGTAAAAAGGAGACTAAAAAAAATTTAAGGATTGTTTCGTTCCTGATAGTCATTTATTTAATCAGTGGAGAGGAGCATACTCTGGATCGGAATTGTGGGGAGTACTGCCTGATTTTTTTCTACTAACTTAAAGCCCCAATTAGTATTCTTTTTCTATTATGCGTAAAAGCTCTTTTGGATAATTTACGTAATCCGCGGTACAAATCCTTTGTGTATCTTGGTGTTTCTAACCATCCACTCATGTTTTTTTTAATCCCCGCCCTTATTTATGTTAATACATGTATGATAATTCATAGTCATACAAGCGGTAGCGAAACTCAATAAGGTTGGTCTTTTGAGCCCGCTTCAAGACAGGATACCTAATCATCCAATCTTGGGGTAAATGGAATCTTATGCTTATAATTTTTTTTTTTAATTCTTATACATAGAAAATGAGACTCAATTTTTTTACTGCAATTTTCAATCATCAGCCATAAATTATATTCAATAGAAGAAGTTGTTTTATTTCACTCATATAACTATCAGATTTAGTTCTTCAATCCGAATTGTGAACAATAATGAAGAAAATGAATCTATGGAATTTATTCTACCCCTTTCCTATAAAGAAAGAAACATAGCAATAACATCAAAAAGATTCTGTCTCAACGAATCGCACGTAGAGATATTGATAACACACATAGAGTTAATGGTATTTCATAACTAATTGATTGAGCAGCAGCTCGTAGACCACCCAAAAAGGAATATTTATTATTTGATCCATATCCTGACATAAGAAGTCCAATGGGAGCAATACTTGAAATAGCAATCCATAAAAAAACACCGATATTGAGATCAGATAAAACAAAATTATAGCCAAAAGGAATTACTGAATAGCTTATTAGAATTGATATGACTGATATGGATGGTCCGATACTGAATAAACGAATATCCCCCCTAGATGGAATAAGATTCTCTTTGAAAAGTAGTTTTGTTCCATCTGATAGAGCTTGAAGAACTCCCAAAGGACCAGCATATTCAGGTCCAATACGTTGTTGTATCCCTGCGGATATCTCTCTTTCTAACCATACAATTGCTAATACACTTATTGTGATTCCCAATATAAGAGTAAAAATAGGGGCAAGTACCCATAGAATTCCATAGACCTCTTTTAAAGATTCCAATTTGGAAAAAGAATTGATATCTTGTAATTCAGTTGTATCAATTATCATTTCAACGATCAACTTCTCCCATAATGATATCTATGCTACCAAGTATTGTCATAATATCAGCCAATTTCATTCTTTTAACTAATTGAGGAAGAATTTGCAAATTGATAAAACCCGGTGGACGAATTTTCCATCTCCACGGAAAACCATTCTGATCCCCTATTAGAAAAATTCCTAATTCTCCCTTTGGGGCCTCAACTCTTACATATAGTTCTTGTTTTGGCAATTCAAAAGTCGGAGACGGTTTTTTACTAATGAATCGATATTCAAAATCATTCCATTCTGGCTCTTTTTCTCTATCAAAGCAGCGAATTTCTAAATTCTCATATGGACCGCCGGGAATTCCTTCCAAAGCCTGTTGAATAATTTTTATGGATTCCATCATTTCACCAATTCGAACTAAATAACGAGCTAATGAATCTCCTTCTTTTTGCCATTGAACTTCCCAATCAAATTCCTCGTAACATTCATAATTATCAACTTTACGCAGATCCCATTGTATTCCGGAAGCCCGAAGCATCGGTCCTGACAAACCCCAATTTATTACTTCCTCTCCACCAACAATGCCTACTCCCTCAACCCGTTCTAAAAAAATTGGATTTCGCATAATAAGTTTTTGATATTCAACAACCCTTATTAAAAAATAATCGCAGAAATCCAAACATTTATCTATCCAACCATGAGGTAGATCAGCCGCTACTCCCCCGATACGAAAAAAATTATGCATCATTCTCATACCTGTTGCAGCTTCGAACAGATCATATATTAATTCTCTTTCTCTTAAAATATAAAAGAAAGGAGTTTGTGCACCAATATCTGCCATAAAAGGTCCCAGCCATAGTAGGTGAGAAGCTATACGACTCAATTCCAACAAAATTACTCGGATATAGCTGGCTCTTTTAGGTACTTGAATATTTCCCAACTGTTCCGGCCCGTTTACGGTTATTGCTTCTGTGAACATAGTAGCTAAGTAATCCCAACGTGTTACATAGGGCAGATATTGTATAATTGTTCGGTTTTCCGCTATTTTTTCCATCCCTCTATGTAAATACCCCAATATTGGTTCACAATCAATAACATCCTCACCATCCAGAGTAACAATAAGTCGAAGAACACCATGCATTGACGGGTGGTGAGGGCCCATATTGACTATCATGAGGTCTTTTCTTGTGGCTGGTATATGCATAGGTTTTTCCTCGATTCATTTTTCCATGAATTGTTTAAAACAAAAAAAGTTCATAAAAATCCAAAAAATCGAATAATTCAAAATGATTCTTCAAATTAACGAATTTGTGACTTCCGAATATCCAACTGATTTATTAAATTTTTATAACGTATTCCATTTTTTTTTGACAAATAAGACAGTAGTCGTTGCCGTTTTCCCAGAATTTTACGTAAACCTCTTTGAGATAAATAGTCTTTTCGGTGCAATTCCAAATGTGAAGTAAGTCTTCGTATCTTATTGGTGAAATTGAATACTTGAAATTCAACAGATCCCGGGTTTTCTTCCTTCTTTTTTTCTTGTGAAATAATTGATATAAATGAATTTTTTACCATAAAATGAAAGTTATTCTCCCCCTTTTTTTAGATATTTTTTTATTGAGCAGTAATAGTAATGACACTAATTTTTAATTTTATATATACCATAATCTTAAATTCCTTAAGAATTCCTGATTTTTTTTTTCAAATCAAATTAATTAATTATTTTATTAATCAATTCAAATAGGTAAAAAAAAAAAAATACAATATCAATATTTATGCATTCACAAAATTAAAAAAATGGGGCAAATGAGACGATTTTGTTGATTCATTTTTTGATTTAATAGGTACATTATTTCATTGAATTAGTATTAGTATCCACGCCTCAGAATAGAAGTTAGCACAATGCATGTGCATATTTAGGTGTGTATCCTGTTTAGTTTTGCGTACCGGATCGGATATGTACGGTAGCGGGAATAGAGAAGCAAGAGTGTAGATTAACGAATTTTCAATTGAGGATAGATATGTATCCTCACTATACTGAAACGACTTCCATTATTGGTATCAAACCAATAGCGATTCATACAAGATAAATCTTCTAAACGATAAATTGGCCAAAGAAATAATTTTAAATTGATTAGGTTTTTTTTTTTTTTCCTATCAAAATCTTTATTTTTAGCTAAAACTTGACAACAATTATTGACTTTATTCTCATTGGAAAATGTTGTCTTTCTATAGACACTATTTCTATTCCTAGAAGTGAAACAAATTATAATTCTCAATTCTCTACGACGTCTAGAGGATAAAATATTTTCAGGAACGGGCAAATCATAATGATTTTTTTCTTGATTTTCTGTTATCTTTTGATCTTTTGTTCTTGTAATGGATTTATCAAAAGTCTTCTTATCAACACGAGTTTTTTCTGGGTATTGTGGTTTAATTTGGCGCTTATTCTTATGAATCAACGAAAGCCCTATAGTTTGATACATAATAAATTGTTCATCGTTTTTTCTAGACAGACGAACTGATTCGATAATCAATATTCCCTTTTTCATCAATTCTTTATTTTTATTTTTCCCAAATTCTGTAAGAGTTAAAGCCTTCTGATTCTGAATCGCCATAATATCTAGACTTAGTTCTCCTCTTTGAATAGAGGCTATAGCAATTTGTTTTAGATTTATCAATCTAATCAGGAGACAATATATTGTGATATTATTCATTATTCTTTGATTTAAGGAACCCTTCCAGTTAAATTGAAAACTCAAATACTTTCTTAGTAAGAAATTAAGTTCTTCCTCTATCTTGTTCTTGTATTTCTTTTTCTTTATACCCTTATCGTTTGTCCTGTCCGATCCTGCAGAATCTTCTTCAATATCTTTTTCTTGGTTTGAGAGAGATGATTCAAGATCTACTTGACCCGCGTATTCTGCTTTTGCTTGATTTCGAGTCTCTAACTTTAATTCAAGAGATTTTTTTTTTGATGGTCTAAAAATATCTATTATTTTTTTCTTTCCAGAAATGTTTTTATTTTCACTAACATTTTTATTTACATTAAAATTGATAAAAAGTAATTTGATTGGTACGATCCACGGATTATTCGTATATGCATTATAAAATATCACAAGTTTTGAAAATAACAAAAATTCCGGATTCAATATGGTGGAAATGGTGGAACGATTTTGTATTTCTACATCCATTTTCATCCTATCAAAATACTTTCTATCCAGATTTTTTTTCATATCTATAATATAACCTTCTGCTATATAATTCGTGATAGAGATATCGCCAGTTATATCAAATAATTTTTGTTTACGCATGTTGTAATTATAACAAATCACCGGCTTTTTTTTATTTGCTTGGAATGGTAATCTATATCCATAGGAGTCCTTCTTATCTACATAATTAATAGATTTATATGATAAAAGATCATATCCATATTGTTTTTTCATTTTTTTTTTTTTTGTTAATGAGTTTACTTGTTCTTTTTTGTAAAGCATTAATCGGTTTTTTTCATATGAATCACATTTGGTTAAATCTTTACTTTCAGCCACATGACGTTTATTGATTCTATTTCTCCATTTGGGGGGTACTAATCTGGACCATGTGCTCTGAGATAAATCATATTGAGAATGCCCCTTTAACCAATTTGTCCACTGATTCATTACAGAATCGGGGGGGTTCTTATGTCTTAATTTGAAATGAAATATTCCGTGTACTCCAAAAAAATAATCCTTTATTTCATTCTTAAGAAAAAAAGATCTTCGATTATATTCAAAAACAGATCTTAACTTATACTTATATACGTTAATAAGGTGGATTTGGAATAATTTATAAAATACATATGCCTGTGACAAAGAAGATAGTTCATTCTGTGAATTCGTATTCCTAATATTATAAGACTTTTTTATAATCTTAATAAGTTGAATTATACTTTGATTTGTTTTTTCATTCCTTTCTGCATTTGCTTTATTATTATTATTGTAAATGGATTTATTTATCATTTTTTTTGTTGATTCAAGACAAAGAAAAAGTTGTAGAATGATCCGAGGAGTACTAATGATACATATAAAGATATCTATGTATACCCTTTCCATGAAAAAAAAATTTAAAAAAGAATACGACTTACGGGCTAATCGAGCTTTTTTTCTTTGTAATATCTGCCAAATATTTTTTTGTAATTTTAATTTTTTAGCATCATAAGTTGTTTTGTTCGAACTAATATTTATCTCTGAAATTAGAAACCCCCTTCTTTTCTTTTCTTTTGTCATTTTTTCTATTTGTTTTCTGATTGTCTTTGTTTTAGCATTCATATTTTTTATTTTTTGTTCTGTCAATGAATAATTTGTCCAATTAATAGATTGAATTGGAATGGGTGATTCGTAAATTATTGTATTAGTCGTATTAATTGTTGAATTTTTTTTTTTGAATCGAAATAGAAATAAAGAATTGGGGAGTTTTTTTATTTTTTCGTTTAGAAATAGAATCCTTTTGAGAATACTTTTGATGATCCATTTTACTGTATCTTTTGAAACATTTAGAAACAATTTTGTTCTTTCATTTAAAACTTTTACAACTAGAAAAAAAAAAAAATTAAAAAATTTAATTTTTTTTTTTAGTTCTTTAAAAATGGGATCAAAAAATGAAAGTCGATTTCGGGGATAACCAGAAAAAGGCAATTCTACTTCCATTCCCCAAATTGTTAAAAAGCAAAAGTCCTGTTTTTTTTTTTTTTCTTTTTTTTTCATTGGATCTTTTTCTTTTTCAGAATATTGTAGCTTAGATCTGTGCCAAGGTTTCAGGCGAAAAGGAAATAAAATTTTTATCTGAATACCGTCCGTTAGCCAGTTTTTTGGAAATTCTCTTTCGGATAATTGAACGCCATTATAGGTACATTTAATATACATTTCTCTCTTCCAATCCCTAAAATCTTCTGACCATTCGGGAAATTGAAATAATAGTATACGAACGATATTTTTAGTTATTATCAATGAAGTTAATATAATATATTTTCTAAGAATCGATTGGGTTATTAATAAAAAACCTCTTATTACTTGAGCAAATATAATGTTATCCCAGGCTTCTCCTATTTCTATACGTCTTTTTTCCTCTTTTTCGTTTTTTTTTTTGTCCTCTTCTTTCTCACTTTCTTTTGTCTTTTTCTTTGTATAATTCGAAATTAAAATTTCTGTCTTTTTCCGCATCCAATTTTTTAACATAAAAAATATTTTCATTGGCTCAAAAATATCAAAAGAAACGAACGAAGGTTTCTCAATTTTGTCCAAAAAAAGAGGCGAATGCACACTTCTTAGAAAGAGTTTCCAAGTACCTATTTTACGCCTTTGAGCGCGTATAGATCCTTTGATTATGTCTCGCCGAAAATCTGATTGTTGTGAATAACGTATTAAAGCCAATTCCTTGTTTTTTTCAGTATTATCAGCATCCCTAGTATCACTATAAGTATCGTCATTCTGTGAGTTATTAGTAAAAATAACTACACGTTTGGCTTTTCTGGAACGAATACCATAACTTTCCGCTGGATTTTTTCCCTCCAGTTGTTGCAATTCGTCTATTAATTTATATGACCATCGGGGAACTTTTTTACTGATTTCTTTTATTCCAATATATTTTTTTCTAGTTACAATGGTTTTACCGTTCAGATCAGTTCTAATTGTGTCGAATAAGAATTCTATTTTTCTTTTTTTTTCTTCGAAATCCACCATTTTTATTTGTTTCTGTTCTCGAAATAAATAAAGTGTTTCAAAATTAAAGTTTGATACCGATTTTCCCGAAATTTTATTGATTAAGTTCAGAAAAAAACTAATTTCAGTTAATAATGATTTGATATTTAATGTATCTATTTTCTGTTCAAATTCTGAATAATTACTATTAATATTAAGAAGGATACCGTGAATCTTATTTATCAAAATGTCATTTTTTTTGTAAGTTTCATTTTTGATTGAGGTTGAAAAACATTTTTTCATTCGTCCACGACAGGGTCCGTTCAAGAAAGGATCATATATTTTAGGTAAGTATTTTGTTT